AGTTGTTAATAGAACGAATCACACTTTTACCACTAAACTATACCCGCTACATATCCATTATTGAATATGAATGGACCATTTGTCCAAGCTTTCAACAAGTAAATGATTTATAGTCTCATTTTAGAAATATGTGTTTTCTATTTGATATTATGATATTCTTTTTCTTATAAGATATATTTTATTTCTTTATTAATACTTCTTTCACTTCTTTCTTATTAAGACTTCTTAAGTGAATTATTAAGATGAATATAATACTGAACTTCAACTTTCATTTATAATGAAATTCGTTTTTCATTAATTAATTTCCGAATTTTATACTTAAGAATAATAAACGACGATTAGTACTATTAGTACTATATTACTAGATACTATAATACTATTAAAGTAGAACACTTTTACTATAAAGACTAAATATTAGAAACTAAATATTAGAATTTATACTCATCATTTATACTCTAATTTACTAGAATTACTATATAAGGTACTATAATATATTCTAATATATAATATACTAAAATATACCAAGATACTAAAATATACTAAGAATAGATATATAATTACTAAGAATAGATATAGAATCTCTAATATTGAATATTTCAATTTCAATATAGTCAATATAGAATATATAGAATATTCTATATTAATCATTAATCTAGATCTAGATAATTTTTTAAAGAATTTCTAAAATAATCTATCTATTAGAATCTTCTATAATTTCTAATAATTAGGAATGGGAATAAAAATTACTCTTCTTTTTTCAATAACAATTTTTATTCGTCGGAACAAAAGAAGTACTGGCCCGGCCAGTACTTATACTTAACCAGGCCGGGGAAATGAACCTTTTGTACAAAATAAAAGAAGTAAGGTATTCTTTCTATTGGATAAATCTGTTTCGAATCATTGAAGGAAAAGAAAAATTGTTCTCAATCTTGACTTCACGTGTTAAAGATAAATTTTCAATTTTGAATGGGGAGAGATGGCTGAGTGGACTAAAGCGTCGGATTGCTAATCCGTTGTACGAATTACTCGTACCGAGGGTTCGAATCCCTCTCTCTCCGACCCCCTGATCACTTGAGATTTTAGAATTTAAATAAATTTCGATTATTTTCTTTTATGAATCTTTTATCTTTATCTAGTATCTATTCCATTTATTTATACATTTACCTATGAAAAAATTAAGGAAAAAGTAAAAACAAATCTCATATCTTTTTTTATTCTTCACGACCGGGATTACGCCCCGGATCATTAGATAAGAATCCGAAGATGAAGAGAGAAACAAAGAATATTACTACTGTGTAAACGGATAGTTTAAGAGTAAGCATTACAAATCTCCAAGATAAGATAAGATCATTTTTTTTTAAGGAAATAGATCACCTATTTTACGACACACACTAGACACTATTTTGATATGACGCTCTAAAGATGAAAAAAAAAGGAAGTTTTTTTGAAATTTCTTTTCACGAATTTCTTTCTAATGTAATAAGATTCGTATTTTTTCGTTATCAAAAATTTCTTGTCATATCCATATCTATAATTAGGTATTGTATGGGATTTTATAAAGGAAAGGTCAGAACAAAAGAAGAAATAAGCTGATTAGCTGATTAAAGATAAAGATCATCACCCCCCTCCCTTATTCAAATTCAATTTCAATATAAAATAGAAAATACCAGAATTTCACTTTTTGAATCGAGGGTTCCTAATGTCCAGACTTATCTGAATCTTATTTATGATCTTATTGATTTTCAGAATAAAAATATCATTTTTTTTCTCGAAGAAATTATGAATTGAATAGAGATTTCATTTTTATCGAAAACTTACAGCAGCTTGCCAAACAAAGGCTAATAGAAAAAAGAGTAAAGGGATAACCGGCATAACGTCTACAATTGGATTGAAAAAGGCATAAGCCTCAGGCAATTTGGCGAAGAAAAAACTACTCGAATAAAGGGTATAATTAAGACAGATACAGATTAAACTAAAGATATTAAACATAACAAATATTCTTTTCTTGTTCTTAAAGATTCAAATTAAATTGAAATGATAATAAATTATCAGATTGGATTGAGTTGTTTTTCTGAGGAAAATTTTCAAATAAAAAGGCAGATGCAGATAAAAGAAAAAAATTCTTATTTTTCTTTGACTTCTCCCCAATCAAGAATCCTTCCTTACATTCTCCAATCAAATAAGAATACAAGGAATTCTATTTTCATACAATATCTTAATTGAATTCTAAGTAATGATCAATTAATCTTTTTGATTCTATATCTATTGTGTTGAATCCTAGCGACAACATGTCCTATATTTCTTTTGGTTGGTTATTGACGAATAACCAATATTTATCTTATTTTTTCTTAGACCAAATCAAAATGGGGCGTGGCCAAGCGGTAAGGCAACGGGTTTTGGTCCCGTTACTCGGAGGTTCGAATCCTTCCGTCCCAGATCGTTTGCATTAGAAACGAAAGATTCTTCTCTATTGAAATTGAAAATTTAATTCAACAATTTTCTGTTTAATGTTGGATACAATGTTATCCAATCTGAATTCTAAGAATCATTCTTAAAATCATATCTTTTTTTTACTAAAGTATTTTATTCTTAAATATAAATATTCGTGATTACTTTTGTTAACGATTATTTTTTTATATGATGTAGATGGATGCGAAAAGATAAGAATCCAAGGATTCTTATTTTCTTTTTGATCTTACCTTACACGAGATTTTTTCTACTCCATAATAATGAAAACAAAGAAACTTTATTCTCAAACTATCTCTCTGTTTTCAATGAAATGAAAATAAGATTTAATTGGAGATGGTAAATAAGAAGTAAATCATAATATTAGAAAAATCATATTTCATAAAGAAAAAATGAGAAAATATTTCTAAAAATATTCATAATTATAAAATTAGATTCTAATTAGAATATAACATTCTAATTAACATTATTATAAAATTAGATTCTAATTAGAATATAACATTCTAATTAACATTAGAATATATTACATATTTTACATAAGAGTATAAAATAGAAAGAAAATAGAAAGAAAATAAATATAATTATAAATATAAAAAATATAAAAAATATAATTATAAATAAATATAAATAAATATAATATAAAAAATATAATTATTAATTATAAATAAATATAAATAAATATAATATAAATATAAAATATAATATAAAAAATATAATTATTAATTATAAATAAATATAAATAAATATAATATAAATATATAATTATTGTATGTAATTGTATATTTTTATTTTGTATATTTTTCTTATTAATATTATCTTATTATTTCAGATTATCTTATTATTCTAATAATGAAATATTTAGTATTTAGTTAAACATTTAGTTAAATTTAGTTAAAGTGGCTAAAAACTTTTATCCATTCATGGGTATTTTTTTTTTCATTTGAATGAAAGTAAAGTCAAAGGCTTTTTTTGAGGTTTCTAATTTCTTTTTTAATAAAAAGAGGTTTATTATGGACAATCCCGAAAGATCTGTTGAAGATGTAAATAAGTTTGCTTAAAACTGATTTGTTTTTTTTTCATGTGATATTATTCCTATAAGAAAATTATGTGGTATTTTTAAGTGAAATCCTTTCCGGATAACACTTATCTATAAGTGTAGATTATTATGTATCAATTGGTTCAGCCAATGACTATTCATGATTCCATATTGAATCAATTGCATACGGTTCCAAATTAAAATAAAATGAGAGGGATGTTATGGTAAAACTTCGTTTGAAACGATGTGGTAGAAAGCAACGTGCGACTTGAAGGACATGATTGGCTGTGGATTCTGACATCCACCATCTTCTCTTTCTATACGAATGAAGATGCTCTTGTCTCGACATAATTTGTTCTGCTAGGAACCTAATTTAATTTGTCTTGGGTTGCTAAATAACTAAATAAAGATACTAATGGTATATTAAAGTGGTATATTAAGGGTATAGCATATGATGGAGCTCGAGCAAAAATGATTGATTCATTTATCGGGGGAATAATCTAGGGTTAGTGACAATCAATAAGTTAGACCAACTTTGTAAATATATCATCAATATCTAAATATAGATAAATGGAGAGGTTCAAAAATGAACAAGTTTGAAATGAAAAAATCAAATTTGTCGAAATTTCCAAACTGTTTCAATCAAGAGTGTATCACAAAGGAATCAATCTTTCGTATGATTTTTTCATTTTCTTTCCATAGAAAGAACAAAAAACAAAAGGTATGTTGCTGCTTTTTTGAAAAGGAGTAAGGATCTCCGAAGTAATGTCTAAACCCAATGATTTCACAAAGCGCAAAGCAAAGACAACAAATTCCGGAACAAGGAAACACTATTTTCACTTGTCTCAACAATTGGATCAGAATGAGTAAAAAAAATATATATATATACGAAAGGAGACAAAAAAAGAAGTTAGAGACAGCTCAAGAAATTCTAAGGATTTCCTTTTGAACTCTTTCAAAACTACCCAACTTGAGTTAGGAGTACAAATGAAATTTCTTTTTCTGTAAAGAAGGAAAAAAAGGCTCAAATTACAGTCTAATTCTTTATGGATCCATTTTTCTTTCTATCTATCTATATAGATAGAGAAATTCTAGAAATTATAATCATTTTTTCTTGAGCCGTATGAGGAGAAAACCTCCTATACGTTTCTAGGGGGGGCATCTTTTATCTACATCTATCCCAATGAGCCATCTATCGAATCGTTGCAATTGATGTTCGATCCCGAAGAGAAGGAAGAGATCTTCGAAAAGTGGGTTTTTATGATCCGATAAAAAATCAAACTTATTCAAATGTTCCTGCTATTTTATATTTCCTTGAAAAAGGTGCTCAACCCACAGGAACTGTTTATGATATTTTAAGGAAGGCAGAATTCTTTAAAGAATTTCGAGTTTCTTTTGATAAAAAAAGAAAGGAAAAACAAGAATCATGAATAAAAAAAGGATAGGGTAACTAGTACCTATCTTTGTGTAAATCTTTATTCCAAGTTTTTTCTTTTCTTGTTCTATTCATACTTATTTTATTCTTCTTTTTCTTTCTTCTTTTTGCGGAACCCCCCAAACAAGGGGGGTAATCTTTCTTCTTGTATTTGTATTGTACCTTTCTTTTTTTGATTAAATAAAGCCGCTATTTTTGCTATCTTTACCTTTTCCTTATTTTTTTCCGCTCAAAGTTTTATTCTTTATATTATGCTAATCCAACACAAATTTCTATATAATTTCTTGAAATTTGTTTGATAAAAAAGTCCATTCATATTGACAATGGCGTATCAAACAAATATAATTTGATCGTATAAAATATAATTTGATCGTATATAAATAGATCTTTTTATCCCCATTCCCTATCGGCTCTTTCCTTCACTTTAGTAAAATGAATGAGTTTACTGTATTTTTTTATTTCGATCATATCTACATTTCATATTGATCCGGGTTGCTAACTCAACGGTAGAGTACTCGGCTTTTAATTGCGACTATGATCTTTTACACATTTGGATGAAGGAATTCGTCTAGACTATTGGTAGAGTTTATAAGATTGCGACTGATCCTGAAAGGTAATGAATGGAAAAAAAAGCATGTCGTAAAAAGAATAATAAAATCATAGAAAAAGAAGATTTCTAGTACTCATAATAGAAATAGAACGAGAGTTTTTCTTTTGATAACAATTGGTAAAGTATTTTGGGTCTAGTGAATAAATGGATAGAGCCTTATGGCTCCAATTCGAGTAAGACAAAAAAGTAACGAGCTTCCCTTCTTAATTTGAATGATTACCCGATCAAATTACTAATTATGCGTTAAAAATAGATTAGTGCCTGATGTGGGGAAAGGTTCTCTTGTGAATTGTGAGTGGACCATTGATTCTTTTTTTTATTAATCCTAATTATTCTTTATTGTGGATTGAAGACGGATGTGTAGAAGAAATAGTATAGTGATAAAAAAGGTATTTTTTTTTCCAAAGTCAAAAGAGTGATTGGGTTGCAAAAATAAAAGATTTTTACTCCTTTTTCTTTTTTACTCCTTTTTCTTATTGTTATTTTATTTCTTTCTTTTATTGTTATTCTACTTATATTAACAAGTAAAAGAAACCAAAATTGGATAGAAAGAAAGGGAAAGAAAAAAGATCTGTAGATTGGGCTCTCTGTCTCCGGGGTATATATTCTTTATTTGTTCTTACTTTTATATAATCTTTTACTTTAATTATATTATCATTATTTATATTATCATTATGTTTTTTACATGTATAAAAGTCTATATTCTATATTATTGAAAGTAAAAGTATAGACAGTGCATAGTATATTATAATACTAGATTATATTATTCTAATTATCTCTTCTAATAATAGAAAATAATTAGAATAAGAAGAATATTCTTATTCTTATATATTATTATAGTTTATTCTAGTTATAGTTTATTCTAGTTAGAAGTTATACTATTTTAGTATAAAAGAAACAATATACTACATACAATATATGCATACGCCGTTCTGACCATATTGCACTATGTATCATTTCATAACACAAGAAGTGCCTCCCTTTTTTGGTTACAGTAGAAATGTATTTAAATGGCAGAATTACAAGGATATTTAGATTGAAAAAAGATAGATTTCGGCAACAAAACTTCCTATATCCACTACTCCTTCAGGAGTATATTTACTCACTTGCTCATTATCATAGCTTTAATAGTTTTATTTTTTACGAACCTGTGGAAATTATTGGTTATGACAATAAATCTAGTTTAGTACTTGTGAAACGTTTAATTACTCGAATGTATCAACAGAAATCTTTGATTTCTTCGGTGAATGATTCTAACCAAAAGGAAAATGGTTTTTGGGGGCACAAGAATTCTTTTTCTTCTCATTTTTCTTCTCAAATGGTATCAGAAGGTTTTGGAGTCATTCTGGAAATTCCATTCTCGTCGCGATTAGTATCTTCCCTTGAAGAAAAAAGAATACCAAAATCTCAGAATTTACGATCTATTCATTCAATATTTCCCTTTTTAGAGGATAAATTATCACATTTAAATTATGTGTCAGATCTACTAATACCCCACCCCATCCATCTGGAAATCTTGGTTCAAATCCTTCAATGCTGGATCAAAGATGTTCCTTCTTTGCATTTCTTGCGATTGTTTTTCCACGAATATCATAATTTGAATAGTATCATTACTTCAAAGAAATCCATTTACGTCTTTTCAAAAAAAAAGAAAAGATTCTTTTGGTTCCTACATAATTCTTATGTATATGAATGCGAATATCTATTCCTGTTTCTTCGTAAACAGTCTTCTTATTTACGATCAATATCTTCTGGAGTCTTTCTTGAGCGAACACATTTCTATGGAAAAATAGAATATCTTATAGTCGTGTGTTGTAATTTTTTTCAGAGGATCTTATGGTTCCTCAAAGATACTTTCATACATTATGTTCGATATCAAGGAAAAGCTATTCTGGCTTCAAAAGGAACTTTTATTCTGATGAAGAAATGGAAATTTTATCTTGTAAATTTTTG